AATCTGAATCGACTAATTGTTCTCTGATAGCACTTGCTCCTGTAGAGATTTCTCGATTTCGAAATGTCTCAAAGCCTGGGGTAGTAAAAAAAAGCGGGATGCTGTATTTCCGGGATTGGATTTCATATTCGAATGAACCTCGTAATCGTAAGAAAGTAGGTTTTTTAGCTATGGGCCTAGCAAAAGAAAAATCGAGATAGGTTCCCATAGAATGGGACTCCCCCTCTTAAAAATCGGACGTGAAGGTTTTCTCTCATCCGGCTCAAGTAGTTACACAAAATAAAGAAAGGGGTTCTTATTTTTAAACTTTATTCGGTAAACCCTTAGAAAAAGCTACTCCTTACTCAAGTTCCCAGCAAGAACCAATCTTTGATTGATTCATTCTTCTTTCTTCTTTTGACTTTAATTTAACAACCTTCTAAATTATTTAATTTATTCTTTACGACGAAATGGAAATGTGAAATGAAATTATTTGAGTAGTCTACCTCCCCTAAAACGAAAAATTCCTTTAAAGGAATGCTTTGGTACTCGTTCGTAAGGGATTTACTTGTCGATATATCGTTCCATTCGATCTTTTAGGTCCCTACTCACCTCGATGGTTATGCCATGACGCCCTTTGAAGCATATATGCGATAGATAGACTCCCGTAACCATGCCATATTTGCTTGCTTGAACAGAACTTCTCTCTAAAAGAAATGGAATGGCTAATTCCACGAAAAAGTTTTTTTTTTCACGAGGTATAACTAGCGATTCCTATTTATCTGTTACGGAATCGACCATGGATCAATTCCCCGTTCATTTGGAAGTCTTGAATACACCCATAATTCTGAGCTTCATGTTACTCCTACCAAGACACATGTCAGAGTCGGGGGCATCCCAATCAGATTGGGATGACAGTTTCTCATTCCGAATCTGTAAAATGCAAATTTCGATCAAATCACACATCGCAGTATACTAGGCCTTCTAATTCCTTAAGGGGTTTATCCAAAAGATTCGCGATATAACTAGGAAGACGTTTCAAATACCACACATGAGTCACTGGACATGCGAGTTTGATGTATCCCATTTGATATCTTCGTATCCGAGAATCAACAAACTCTACGCCGCATTGTTCACAAAATTGTGAGTCTTCTTTTTCAGCTCTGATTACTCGATAATTTCCACAAGAACAAATTCCACTTTTTATAGGCCCGAAGATTCTTTCACAAAACAATCCATCTTTTTCTGGTTTATTGGTTTTGTAATGAAAAGTATAGGGTTTTGTCACCTCTCCAACTATCTCTCCATTAGGTAAGATTTTGTTGGCCCAAGTCCTTATTTGTTGAGGAGAAACCGGTCCAATTCGAAGTTGTTGATGTTTATACCGATCGATCATAGAATAGAAAATCTGATTCATTCAGATCAAGCTTCCTTCCTATTAATCTGGAAGTTCTTCTCAGATACAAGGAAATGATTCAATTCTAGAGCCAAAGATCGTAGTTCGCGAACGAGCAATCGAAAAGATTCTGGAGCATCCTCGGGATTAGGTACTGTTCCCCCAACGATCGTAGCACCAAGTACTTCTTGACGAGCTCTAATATGATCGGATTTATAAGTAAGCATCTCTTGTAAAATATGAGCAACACCAAATCCCTCTAGAGCCCAAACTTCCATTTCTCCTACTCGTTGTCCCCCTTGCTTGGCCCTTCCCCTAAGGGGTTGTTGTGTAACAAGTGCGTAAGGTCCACTAGAACGCCCGTGGATTTTATCATCAACTTGATGAATTAATTTCAGAATATAGGGCTTTCCTATTAGAACAGGTTGTTCAAAAGGATCTCCTGTTCTTCCATCAAATATTCTGCTTTTTCCCGGATACTCGGGTTCAAATACCCATGGATTTTTTGTTTGCTTACTGGCTTCATATAATTCAGGAAACACTAGTTTTCTTGAAGCTTCTTGCTCATATCTCTCATCAAAGGGTGCTATTCTATAATGTCTCTTTAGCAGATCCCCCGCTAACCCGAGGGAGCATTCAAATATCTGTCCCACATTCATTCGTGAGGGCACTCCTAATGGGTTAAAGACCATATCAACAGTTGTTCCATCTTGAAAATAGGGCATATCTTGTCTGGGCAAAATTTTTGAAATGATACCTTTATTCCCATGTCTTCCAGCTACTTTATCACCCACTTTGATTTCACGTTTCTGTAAAACATATACACGAATCATTTCTGGATTATAACTGGAACTCCCCCTTTTCTGGATCCATCTCACATCAATAACTCGACCTCTTCCACCTATAGGTAGTTTTAGAGAAGTTTCTTTTGCCGTGGATACCTGAATGCCAAGTATGGCTCGTAATAATCTATCCTCAGGGGCATACGACGATTCGTTCGCTGTCTGAGGCGTTAATTTCCCTACTAAAATATCACCAGCTTCTATCCAAGATCCAAGTCTCACAATTCCATTTCTGTCTAAATTGCGGAGTAAATAAGCCTCTAAATGCGGTATTTCTTTAGTG